TCAAACTCCAATTCATAATTTTTTTTTATGAATATGAATTGATTATAAATAATTGAAAATAATTTATCTTTTATAACATCGAACCACTCCTGCCAATATATTAATTTTAGTTGATTAAATAATGTAATCTTATTGTTACAAAAATTATGAAGCTCTCTTTCGATACCAAAAAAGTTTGGAAGATATATACTTACATCACCTTCTAATTGTAAAAGGCCTTTAACTATATAAAACTCATTATCAAGAAATTCATACAAAATAATTTTATTACTTCCTTCATATAAATAAAAAAGATCTTTAGCGATAAGTCCAGCGGAACAACTAAAAATATAAAATAGTATCGTTAATTTCTTTATACTAGTTCCGAATTCAAGGTACCATTTGTACAGAGAATAATTCCATCTGATATAAGATTTATTCTTCATATAAATAGATATTGGATCTAAAATAAAATTACATATAAATATATTATTAATAAAAGCTCTTCCTATCTGATATAAAAGTATATCATTTTTTTTAATCGATATTATCTTGGATATATAATTCCAATTTATTATATGATAAGCAGATATAATCGTATTCATCTCTATGTTGTAACTATTCCGAATAATACTAAGTGATAAGACTTCATTTATTATTGTTATAAGATCAATCATTGTAAAAGAATCGGTATTTATTTTATTTTTATTAGATCGGAACATTTTATTTTCAAAGTAAAACCCTTTAGTATAGGAAATAATAAAAAATTGTTTTCGTTGTTGTGAAAGAATAAGTCCTCGTATCTTAATACATATATTAAATCTATTAGTGTCTATTAAGACTGGATCAACTTTTTTGGGAATCTGAGTTGAAGCTATAACAATAATCTTTCCAAGAGAGGATCTTTCAATATCTCCAAATATATAGTTATCTAATATTCCTACACCTATATAAAAGTAATTCAACTCACTCATCTGTAGATAATGTATATTTGGAATCCATATTATACAAGGTGATATTTCTTTTGCTAATTCAAATTGAAGGATTAGACCTAATTGATCTAAATTTGATGCTGTAGACATAGTTAACATATTTATATTTTTAATATAAATATCATCAATATCCTTCGTACTATTAACATGATTATCAAAATTATCAAATAATTTAGTAGTTTTTTGTTTGTATCCCCAAAATTTACTTATAAATATCGTAATTAAGGGTACTAAAGGTATCTTTGTTAGATATTGAATAAAATAAGATAGTCCAGTTCCTATTGAACCTATCACTAAAATACCTTTATAAGATAAGGATAAACGTAATGAAAAAGGTTTTTCATTATATCTATTAAATACACAAAATATTTGTGAATAAGTTATTTTATGAAAATGAGATAATAATATATGTTTTTCTAATAATATAGATTTTTTGAATATAAATATATAAGTACTTATATCTATTTGATGTATATCCAATAAGTAATGTAATGAAATAAATCCTGGTTGATCATTTATTTTAAAACTAAATCTATTCTTGGATATAAATTCATGATCCAGACCCGATAAGAGATTTAAAAGGTCTTTTTCTTTTTTTAAAGTTAAAAACTGAACTAAGAATTTTCTTTCTTCTTCATAAAAAATATTAATACTATTTTCAACCCATATTTCTATTTTATCATTAATCCAATATTTTTTGATGTTATTTCTTTTATTTATCAAATAAAAGAAATATTTACTTATTTTACTTAAAAATATTGTATTCTTCAAAAATCTTATTCTATTAATTGGATTTGGTATGATCTTCATCCATATTTTAATAAGATTTTTGAAGAATATATTATTACTTCTAAAAAGTATTTTTATACCAAAAATACCAAAAATAGAGTTTTCGAATTTTTCTAAAAAAGGATTATATATAGGATAAGGATACCTATATATAATCCTTTTTAATCCCATCATATATGATGGGATTATTAACGATTTTATATCTTCAAATTCTTTTTGCAACTCACAATAGGATTGGTAAAAAAATAAGAGTTGTGTAAAAATAATATACCCACTAGTAAAGATAAATATAAGAATTAAATATAGGAATTTACTAGTATTTTTTAATGCTATTTTTGATGTTGTATATACAATAAATATATTTATATATTTTGTATATTTTTTGTATAAAAGTATATTCTGTAATATTTTATTAAAAGTATCATTTATAGGTATATGTTGTAGATTACGAATTAATTCATCAAATTTATTCGTAGTATCATAAAAGATATAATAAAAGATATATATAATATTTTGAATACTACTTAATAAAATATCAGATATACTGTTTAAGATAATTAATTTAATATATGTCCAATTTGTAAAAGTTAGTAAGCATGGCATATATGCTTGTAATCTATCCCATCTTGATATATATGATATCCTTTTAAAGATATCTTTATTCGATATAAAACGATCCTGTTCTTTTTGATGTTTAAAATGTTCAAATAATGGTAAGGTTAATTTATTCATAAAAAAGTAAGTGTACTTTAAACCCATTATTGAATCTAGATTTATAATGAGATACTTATATAGAGCATCTCTTTCGAAATGAGATCTATTAATATCTAAAATAGACTTAATCTTATTCTTTTCTAAAATAAATATTTGTTCTTCTTTTAAATATGTTGCAGAAAAATATTCTAGCAAGTATATATACTTGCTAAGGAAAGGTTCTGATATATTTGTAAATATATTTGTAAAATGTAAATATTTGTATAAATTTAAATTATTTAATTTATATATACAACTACTTGTTGATAAATTTTTATCTATTTCTATTAATATATCAACTAATTTTGATTTTATCGGTAAACAAATATTTCTATTCAATAAATAAAATAAATATTTGTTTTCACTAATACTTACAGAAAATATATTTTTACAACTAGACAATATAAAACTATCTAGTAAATTTACGTATATGAAATTATAAGTATTAATATAAGTATAAGGTTTTATTTTTTTAAAAAGTAATACTCTTTTATGATAAAACCATAAGTAATTCTTATTTTTTAAAAATTGAGATCTATTAATCTTAAAAAGATAAATTCTTAAGGAAACTATATCTGAATTTGAATCTTCTAACCAATTATATCGATCATGATTATATTGATCATGTAATCTAATTGAAAAGGATAAATTTTTTTTAATATAAGATTTATTAAAAATCAATTGATTTTTAACAATATTATATTTATATTTGATATGCATATGTATTTTGAACTTATAAATACTATAAATATGAATATGGATCTTACTTATATCACTTATATTTACAAATAAATAATTAAAATAATTAAGGTACTTGTGCAAAAATAATAATATTTTACTATTCTTATGGTCAAAAAATGAATTATTATATAAATTATTTATACCATAAATAATTTTATAACTATAGAGATTATTAGTTTGATAAATAATAGGATCAAAAAAATTATTATTATCTTTATTTTTACTATTTTCAAAATTTGATAATTTTTTTTTTATTGTATATGTATATTTTATAAGAGGTACAGTACTTATAGCTTTATTTATTTCTATTTGAAACTCTTTACTAATTAAATTAAAATATTTCAATTTAATATTCTTTATAGTAAATATATCCAATATTTTTTGTAATTTGAATAAGATACATTCAAATTCAAAGTTTAAGATATTATAATATAAAGTATAACTCATCATTATTTGTTCATTTATTCTGAATTTTGATCTTGTTCCTAGATCTATATATTTTTTTTTCATATTTATATTATTCAAATTAATGAAATATAGAATTATTTTAAATATCTCTTCCATTTCTTTACTTTCTACATTCCTATAAAAATTTTTTAAAAGTTTTGAACCCATATAAAGATCTAAAATTATATTATATAAGAAATATAAGAACGAATAACTATATCTTGTAATATTTAAAACAAATAATTCCATAAGTGATATCAGTGATTTAATAAAAAACCGCTTCTCAATCTCTAATAATATATTAATAATATTATCTAAGTAAGATATTTTTAAATTAAATGGATCTAATTTATTTTCTGTTTGAATAAAGGAAGTGTTAAAAATTATTAATTTATCATTAAGTTTATTAATATTTTTAATATTTGTATTATAAATTAATATTCGCATTAAAATTGATCGTGTAAAATCATATTTTATATTTGACAATACTTTAAAGTATAATTTGTGTAACTTGCCAAAACTCTTATTCTTATCTTTATTAATTGTTAATGCTTCTTTATAAAAAGTATATATTATATAACAAATTGATTTATTGCCTAAAATTACTAAGAGTTGTTCCAAATTAAAATTAAAACTTATTTCTTTATATTTATATTTTTTATATTTTAAATCATCTATGTAATAACAAAATATAAATTCTATATCTTTTTTATCTTTCTTTCTTAATGAAAGAAAGATTTCGGATAATATACCCTTCGGTTGAAATAAATGACAACTCAAAAATATTATTGTTACTTTTTTTACAAACCAATCTCTCCACCATTGTGATCCTCTGTAAAATTCAAATTCATATATATGCTTTTTTTTTATTGGTATTGATAAAAGAATCTCTTCTTCATTATTTTCTAAATAATGAAGAAGAGATTCTTTTAAAGTATTATTAATAGATTGAATGAAATTATAATTTATAGGTAAAATATTAATCAAATATATATTCTTTTTTTCTATTATTATCTTATTTTTAATATGAAATAAGATAATAATAGAAAAAAAGAATATAAATAAAAAGAGTAAATAACTAATAAAACCATTATATTTTGAACTATTTGGATCACGTGAAAAAAATCGTATATTCCAATTTCGAAAGTAAAATAGTTTCATAAAATGTTCTTGTTGCAATAAGATTCTAGTTAAAAATACTACTAAATTGTAATTTGTCCATAAATTTAACAAATATCTATGATTCTTTATCTCTATCAATTCAAATATCCAGTATTTTATTTTATTTAGTTTCATTATTTCCTCCTAAATACTTTAATTTTAATTTATTTTTAATTTATATATTTTATATATTATTATATTGTATAATTTTATACTTAATTTATATAATTTATATTTAATATTTTTAATTTTTAATATTTATTTATATATTTATGGTTATTATAGTTATTATATTCCACTTTTTTCTTTTTATAATCTAAATATAATCTAAAAATAACTAAGATAAGATATAATAAAAAATTAAAAAATACTTTAATATACTTTATAAAATATAAAATGGTAATAAAATTATACAAAGCTCCACTTGAGAGAAGATATAAGAATAATATATCTTTTGTAAATAAAACGAGATATAATCCACAGAAGAATTTGATATCTAGAAAATATAATTGTGGTAAAGGTCGTAATGCCATAGGCATAATTACTGTTAGAAATAGAGGAGGCGGTCATAAGCGTTTATATCGTAAAATAGATTTTAGGCGAAATAAAGAGCATATATCTGGTAGAATTATAAATATAGAATATGATCCAAATAGAAATACATTTATTTGTCTTATAAGTTATGAGGATGGTGAAAAGAGATATATTTTGCATCCCAGAGGGGCTATGATTGGAGATACCATAATTTCTGGTACAGAAGTTCTTATATCAACGGGAAATGCCTTACCTTTGAGTGCGATTTGAACTAGTTATTTATGTGAATGGAAATAACCAATTAGGTTTACGATATGACCTAAAATCGATCATAATCATGGATACACAATCCTTTTTGGATATACTTAAACAGAAAACTGATTTGTATGGTAGCAAATGATTGGAATTAATTAGTTATTAATATAGTTTATATATAAATAGATAGTTTATATATAAATAGTTGATTATAGTAAAGAATATAATATGGAGAAAACAATAATTTATTTATTTAAAGCATAAATAAGATTAAAATTAAAATAGTAAGGGCTACTTGATGCAATAAGATATATGTTTTTACATTTAATTCGATGGTCAAAGGCGAATTAAAATAATATTAGGTTTATAAATTATATTAAATTATATATATAAATAAGTATAATAAGTATATAAGGGGTATAAGAAGCCCGGATAAAGATATGCCTCCTATGTTATAAAAAAGATATATATATATCTTTATTTATATCTTTATTTTTTTACGTATTTTACTAGAGTCATATGATCTGAATTGAATGCTACATAAATATTTATAAGCCAGATGATGGATCGGGGGATACCTAGGATTATTTATTGTAATTTTATATTTAAATATTTTATGAATTTTTTTTTTTATAAATGATATATAAATGATAAAACATCTAGAAAGCTGTATGCTTTGTAATAAGCTTGTACAGTTTGGGAAGATTTATTTATGGATCATAAATAAATACTTCAACCAATATACCCATAGGTACAACCGTGCACAATATAGAAATAACATTTAGAAAAGGTGGGCAATTAGCTAAATCAGCAGGTGCCGTATCAAAACTTATTGAAAAAAGAGATAAATGGGCCACATTAAGATTGCCTTCTGGAGAGATTAGACTAATCTTACGGAATTGTTTAGCAACAATCGGACAAGTAGGTAATATTGGGGTTAATAATAAATATTTAGGTAAAGCCGGGTCAAAGTGTTGGTTAGGTAAACGTCCTATAGTGCGAGGGGTGGTAAAGAATTCCGTAGATCACCCCCACGGGGGAGGTGAAGGTCGGTCTACAATAGGTCGAAAAAGACCTACAACCCCATGGGGTTATGCTTCTATTGGAAAAAGAAGTAGGAAAATAAAAAGATATAGTAATATATTTATTATTCGTCGACGGAAATAGAAAAACTTAATACTTAATATTAATATTTTAAAAACTGAAATAAAGGACTAAAATGTTATAAATAAACGGAAAAAAAAGAATCCTTTTGTAGCTAATTCTTTGATCAAAAGAATAGAAAAAAAGGATAATCTGAATGAGGAGAATGATATTATTGTTACTTGGTCTAGAGCATCTACCATTATACCCATAATGATTGGCCATACAATTGCCATTTATAATGGAAAAAATAATTTACCTATTTATATTATGGATCGTATGGTTGGTCACAAGTTAGGGGAGTTCGCACCCACTAAGACTTTCATTAAACATACAAAAAAGGATAGTGAATCTCATCGTTAGTTAATTTATTAATTAAATAAGTAAATTAACTAATTATCTAATGATACTAAAAAAATATGGGACAAAGAATAAATCCACTTGGTTTTAGACTTGTAACAACTCAAGCTTATCATTCTTTTTGGTTTTGCAAACCAAAATATTTTTATATGAGTATACAAGAAGATGTAAGAATACGAAAATATATTAAGGATTATGTAAAAATAAAAAAAGATAAAAGAATATCCTTATATTTAGAAAGTATTGTTCATATAGGGATAAAAAAAAAAAAAAATTTAATTAAAATAATAATCTATATAGGATTCCCAAATTTATTAATAGAAGGACAAGAACAAGGTCTAAATAGATTAAAAATGTATTTAAAGAGAGAGCTTATTTATGTAAATAATCAACTTAATATTTTAATAAGAAGGATTGAAAAACCTTATGAACAACCTATTATTATTGCAGAGTATATAGCTTTACAATTAAAAGATAGAGTATCCTTTCGAAAATCAATTAAAAAGGCTATTGAATTAACTGAAAAAACAGGTGTTAAAGGTATACAAGTAAAACTCTCAGGGCGTATTGATGGTAAAGAAATAGCCCGTGTTGAATGGATTAGAGAAGGCAAAGTTCCTTTACAAAGAATAGATGCTAAGATTGATTACTGTTCTCATACAATTATAACTAGCCATGGACTATTGGGTATTAAGATTTGGATATATAAATAAAAAATATTAAAAGTAAAAATATAATTATATTCAATAAACTTCAAAAGGATACTCTCAAATATATCATTTCTTAATTAGAACATTCATTCAAGAAAGACTTGTATTATTACTTTATGAATAAATGCAAATAAGGAACATATTTGATACAATATAATACAATAATTTTTAAATATTTTCATCAAGATTAAAGATTAACATATAAATATTAGTATTAT